ACTTTATCGAAATAGATAATTTAGGAAAAATTTGGTTGGAATCAATTTCCTATCATTTGTATTCGTTTTACTTTGGAAATATGAACACCACAATCATTGAAATATTTGTTTGATTAAATTAAAAGAAAAGGGTATTATTCATATATTATTCATAGAATATATTACTTCACTCAAATCCAATATAGATATAGAATTTTGAAATGAAGATATTTTAAATTCAATTTAATTGAATTTAAACAAGAGTTAAAGTTTAAAATCTTTGCAGAATAATGTATAAAACAATTGATACAGTTTGATTTCTCAACTCAATTAGTAGTACCCCTAGAGTCCACTTCTTCCCCATACTACGAGTGAAAGGGAAAATGTAAAGACTACCATTAAAGCAGCCCAAGCGAGACTTACTATATCCATGTGAATTATGTCCTCTATCTTTATGAATATGAAGGAATTTTTTATTAATGAATTTTTCTATTTAAGGAAGTTTTCTATTATTGTTCACTAATACTAATAATAGTAGAATCGCTGGCGCAGAGTCAAAAAAAAATATCTTCAATATATTGATGAAACACTACAAAAAAGCCAATTAATTTTAAGAAGTTTTTATATGATGACTGAAAAACTTTTAGTACAAACAAAATAAACAGTAAGACCCTTGGAAGTATCAAGGTGACTTTTCCTCCGCGTGCTTCTGTTGGGGGAAAATTCAACAAATTATATCAGCAAAAGGGAATAAGGTACTTTGCGTCTTTTGTTGATGAGGCGACACCCGGATTTGAACTGGGGAAAAAGGATTTGCAGTCCCCCGCCTTACCACTCGGCCATGCCGCCAAGACGACACAAAATAGACAAAAATATCGTCCTCCTTTATTTTGGAAAGGGGGACTCTTTTTTTTTGTACTTGCACCGTGAATCCCATTTTTTTTAATCCCTTTCAAAAATTCCGAAAAATAAATCCTTCTTTTTTTTTTATTTTTTGATTGGATTTATTTTTTCAATTAATTTTGTATAGTATTTCAAAACATACACTATTAAAATTCTTTCTGCTTTCTATATGAAATAAAAAAGTGACTTTTCTTTCACAAAAGACAAAATTAAGGACAAATTTGAACCATTAACTATTGACTGTGAATTTACGAACGATTCGTGGATTTGAATCGAAAATTGTATTTCCCTAATCTTAATGATATCGTAATGATATCAGAAAAAAAAAAATGGATACCTAACCAATCAGTATTGATTCTTTTCAATACAAAATTATTCTCAATTTGAATTATAACACCAATTATGGGTATATGTAAACCCTAGAACATAAAATTTTACACAGATAGCTAATCTGATATCTTATCTGTCTAGAATTCCTCTATCAAAATGTGCTGTCAAAAATGGAACTGCAGTAAAGGGGGAGACAGGAATATATACATAGCTCTATCTAGTTCTATCTGGATATGCTTAATAAGCCTTCTTATGCACTTCAACAGTTTTGTTTATATATTCTTTTATATATTCTCTATAATTAAAATATTCTATATAATTAGAAATAATTAGAATCGAATTTAATATTATATATAAAATAATTATATTTATATATATAATATATAAATATATATATTTATATATATAATATATAAATCGAAAATATATACAAATAAATAAAAATACATCTTTTCTATGTATATGCAATTTTTTTTTGAATTAAACAAAGAAATCCACGAAAAAGCTAACTAAGTCTTAAAAAAAAAAAACTTTCTAGTGTTTCTGATTATTGGTTCTTTATCCCATCGAAAGATGAAATCCTGAATCCATATCCATTTATTTTATCCATTTATTTTAGGGATATTACAATCATATTGGAATATGTAATATCATAATAATGGTAGAAATTAAATCACGTTTTGTTTTGCTATTCTATACAAAATTTCCTAAGTCGAAGTTAAGTGTAATTTCTCAACCCCTTTCCAGTTGTATTTCTTGCAAATTCGAATTTGAGTATAAAATTATCTTTATTCCACCGTTCATATGTATTTCATATATTCCATATCCATCTATGGAGTTAGATAAAATTTTATGCGATTCTGTAAACAGAATAAAAATTCTATCATTGCTAGATCGATCTATATAATTGAATTGAATGAGGCACGATCCAATAATGAGATTTTTAAAATAGTTAATAAACGGGAAATTTAAAATGCTCGAGGATGTAAACGAGGGAATGTCTACAATACCTGGATTTAATCAAATCCAATTTGAAGGATTTTGTAGGTTCATTGATCAGGGCTTAACAGAAGAGTTTTCTAAGTTTCCAAAAATTAAAGATACAGATCAAGAAATTGAATTTCAATTATTTGTGGAAACATATCAATTAGTCGAACCATTGATAAAAGAAGGAGATGCTGTATATGAATCACTTACATATTCCTCTGAATTATATGTATCCGCGGGATTAATTTGGAAAAACAGTAAGGATATACAAGAACAAAAAATTTTTATTGGAAACATTCCT